TCTGCAAAGTACAAGAAGGTTTTCGGAAGATCAAAGAAAGAATCTCTTCTTCCTCTGTAAAGAATTCTTCCCATAATTCTGAACCTAATCTTTTCAAAAAGGCGCGTACAGTACTTTTGTGTTTACGAGCCAAAGTTTTAATACAAGAAAGCCGAAGTATATATTTTAATCGATACAAATTCTTTTTTTTTGAGGATCCATTGTAATAATGAGAAAATTTTCTGCATATCCGCAGAAATCGGTCAATAATATCAAAATCAGATGAATCGGCCCAGACCGGTTTACTTATAGGATGACCTAATGCGTTACAAAATTTCGCTTTAGCCAATAATCTAATTATTGGAATAATGGGAACTATTGTATTAAGTTTTTTCCTAACATTTTCTATGAGAAATGAATTTTCCAGCATTCGACTTCGTATCACCGAAGGATTTAGCCGCACACTTGAAAAATAACCCAAAAACAAAAAGTAGAATGAATGCTCAGATAATTGGTTTATATGGATTCTTCCTGGTTGAGACCAAACATAAAAATTACATTGCCATAAATGGATAAGATAGTATTTCCATTTATTCAAAAAAAGAGGCGTATTCGTTGAAGCCAGAATCGATTTTCCTTGATATCTAACATAATGAATGAAAGGATCCTTGAATAACCATAGGGTCGACAGAAAATCTTTAGCAAAGACTTCTACAAGATGTTCTGTTTTTCCATAGAAATAGATCCGCTCAAAAAGGACTCCAAAGGATGTTAATCGTAAATGAGAAGATTTGTTACGGAGAAAAAGGAAGATAGATTCATATTCGAAGACATGCAAATTATATAGGAACAAGAAGAATCTTGGATGACTTTTTCCAAAAGTAGAAATTGATTTTTTTAGAGTAATAAGACTATTCGAATTACAATATTGGTGAAGAAAGATCCTTAATAAATGAAAAGACGAGACATCTTTCAACCAATAGCGAAGGGTTTGAAGCAGAATTTCCAAATGGATAGGGTAGGGTATTTGTACCTCTGACACATAATTCAAATATGGAAATTGATCCTCAAAAAAAGGAAATATTGAATGAATTGATCGTAAATTATAAGATTTTACCATTTCCGCCTCCTTTAAGGAAGAGATTAATTGTAGGGAAAATGGAATTTCCAAAATGATGGCAAACCCCTCTGATATTATTTGAGAATACAAATTTTTGTTGTACCCTAAAAATGGATTTTTGAATTTCTTTTTGGTAGAATCATTAGCAGAAATAAGAAAAGAATTCTGTTGATACATTCGAGTAATTAAACGTTTTACAATTAGGAAACTAGATTTATTGTCATAATCTACATTTTCCATCAAAATGGAGCTATTTAAACCATGATCATAAGCAAGTGTATAAATATATTCCCGAAAGATAAGTGGGTATAGGAAGTCATTTTTTCGAGATCTATATATTTCTAAATATACTTGAAATTCCTCCATTTTTGAAATTAGCTTTGAACTAGGGATAGGGGATTTATTGGGTTATCAAATCATACATAGTGCGATACCGTCCAAACAAGATATTCTATTAAACTAGAATAGATACCTCGGAAAACAAGTAAAGTAAGACTCATCAACGGACTCTCTCTCCTCACTTTTTCCATCTAATTGTTTTATTTTATGTTCATTTTCATTCTAGGATAACAAGAGAGTTAGAAATCCTTTATTTTCTCAACCCAATCGCTCTTTTGATTTTGGAAAAAAAAAATATCTTTATCAATATACTCTTTCTTCTACACATTTATCGCCACCCCACAATCATAATATAGAATAGCTAATAGTTAGGACTCATAAAAAAAAATCAAATATCCATTCATGGAAAAAGCTTTTCCCGCATCAAGCACTAATCTATTTTTAACATTTAATTAGATCGGGTAATTATTCATAAAAAAAAAATCAAATATCCATTCATGGAAAAAGCTTTTCCCGCATCAAGCACTAATCTATTTTTAACATTTAATTAGATCGGGTAATTATTCATAAAAAAAAAATCAAAGCTCGTTGCTTTCTTTTTCTTTCCCTATAATTGGAGCCGCCAAGCTCTATCCATTTATTAATTCAACCCAATTTTGAATTTCTTTTGTTCCGAGCCAAGAATTCAAACAAGGGTTTGGTCCGGATCCAATAAGAATGAAATATTCTTAGAATTCTCCATTGATACGACATGCTGCTTTTTCCATTCATTCCTTTCTGGATCAGTCGTAGTCTTACAAACTCTACCAACGGTATGGATGAATCTATTACTTCATAGAAATGTGTAAAAAACCGAGTCGCACTTAAAAGCCGAGTACTCTACCATTGAGTTAGCAACCCTAAGAAAATAAGATGTGTAGATACAATCGCAATCAAAATGAATAAAAAAAAAGATTGAATTGGAGAAAATCAAATTGAAAATAGCAAAAAAAAATGGAATAAGTCAAACAGATTAGATCAAAATACAAGAAATTTTCTCAGAAAAAAACAAAATTTTATGGAAGAGAAACAAATATATCCATTTATTTCCGATCGGATTATATTTCTTTGATACACTATTGTCAATATTATAATATTAAGTATTAAGTTAAGAAAAGACTACAATGGAGAAAACAAAAAACAAAAAAATGAAATAACAATTTAATAAATACTACAATTTCATTAAATATTAATAATTCAAAATTAAAATTAATAAAAAAATTCGAATAGAATATTGAAATAAGTTTAAAAAAGTAATAAAAAGAAAAAAATAAGATAATGAAAAAAAAGAAATAAAAAACCAAACAATTATGTTGTATTGGCACTACATAAATAATCGACATAGATACAAAAAAATAGATAAAAACTAAAGAATAAAGAAGAAAGAGTGTATGCGAAAATGAATAAGTAAAAAGTCGAAATCGCTTTTATTCAATCAATACAATATAAATATAAAATATAAATAGTAATAAAGTAAGCTTAACCTATTTTCATTTTTTCAAAGAATTCCCAACTCATTGAGGGTAATGTATTTATAGATCGCAATTCTTTCATTTATTACTTCATTTATTCATTTGATCTTCTTTCTTTCTATTTATATCAATAAATAAAAATCCATTTTTGTGGTTCTAGAAAACAATATTCTACGATAGCAATAATCAAAATGAACTATGAACAGAACAAAAGAGCGGAGGGGAGATAAGAGAGAAAAGGATTGTATAAATTTATAGAGAAGTTATCCACACCCTCTTTTTTTTCTATTTCATTTCATTTTTCATTAATGATTAATTGAATTTCGTTTGTTGATTAGGGGAAAGTTCCATAAAAACATTCGCTTTTTTTGAAATATCCTGAACAGTTCCTGTAGGTTGAGCGCCTTTTTCAAGAAAAGATATAATAATAGGAACATTTAAATAGGTTTGATTCTTTATCGGATCATAAAAACCCACTTTCCGAAGATCTCTTCCCTCTCTTCGGGATCGAACATCAATTGCAACGATTCGATAAACGGCTCATTGGGATAGATGTAACTGAATAATACACCCCCCCTAGAAACGTATAAGAAGTTTTTTCCTCGTACGGCTCGAGAAAATTCGAAATTATGTCTATATATAGAATTATAGGTGTTAAAAAAATCAAATCAATTAGACTTAAATACTTTTTTCTTTTCCGAAAAAATCACTCGTATTCATAATCTCATAACTCAAGTTGGTTGGATAAATCTCAAATAACTTAAAGGAAAACAAAACCTTTAGGTATTTCATTTATTGAGCGGTCTCTACTCCCCTTTTTTCCGTCTTGTCTTCTTTAGAATCCATTTTGATTCTGCATTCTGATATAGTTGTTGAGACAATTGAAAAAGGTATTTACTTGTTCCAGGATACTTTAGCTTTTCCTTGAATCATTGGGTTTAAACATTACTTCGGGGATCATTAATAGTTTCAAAAATGGCAGCAACATACCATTTTTTTTTCTATTTTGAAATTTGCTAAAATTGGATCCTTTCGAATAGAAAATATACTTACGAAGTTGTTCTAACTTATTCATTTTCACTAACCCTAGATACTTGCTCCTGATAAATGAATCAACTCGAGTTCCATCATGTACTATTTACATTATCAACTCCCCCCCAAAAATGAGTTCGAGTGGAACAGAACAAACGATGTCGAGTCAAGAGCACCCTCATTTCTATTCTATATAATATAAAAATGGTGGATGTAAGAATCCACAGCTAATTTAATCATGTCTTTCAAGTCACACGTTGCTTTCTACCCAATCGTTTCAAACGAAGTTTTACCATAACATTCCTCTCTCTAGTTTGGAAAAAAAAATATGTAATTGATTCAATTACGAAATTATGAATAGTCATTGATTCAGTCAATACAAAGGAATCTATACTTTATACTTTTTTCTTCTCGTCTATATGAATGGCTAATTTCTAAAGAAGTTTCGGTAAAAATTCAAATTAACTCGATTTTTTATTTTGATAATAAATTTAATAAATAAAAAAGTCAATTTGACTCTTTTTTTTATTAAAATGATTTTCATATTTAGTAATATTTAGATTTTTATTAATTCGAAAATTCTATTCTCTATTTTCAAATAGAAATATATATATGAATAGAATTTAGATTTTGAATTTAATATATATAGATATTAAATTATAGATATTAAAAACAATAAAGTAAAAGTAAGTAATAATAATACGAAAAAAGAAATCAGTTTTTTTTGAATCTATACCTTCAAGTGACTCAATTTAGGGACGAATCATTAAAAGAAAAAAAAAAAAAGAAGAATAACATTCTACTAAATACAATATTATATACTCTTAACTTAAACAGAAGGTTTTTCAAACTTTTAAAAATTAGGAATCTTTATTTTGATATAAAATTTTGATTTTGATATGATTCATGTATGGATATGTTCTGGGACGGAAGGATTCGAACCTTCGAATAACGGGACCAAAACCCGTTGCCTTACCGCTTGGCCACGCCCCATTTCTATTCGACACTAATAAACACTAATATTGGTAGTAGTTGTTCGTCAATTCCAGTCCAAATATCGAAATATCTATAGAATAGATTGTTGCTAGGATATGGTAGATATAGAATGAAACCGAAATTATTGATCATTACATAGAATTCAATTAAGATATTGTATGAAAGTCTGATTTCTTCTATTCTCTTTTGATTTCGGAATGGAAAGATTGTGAATTGGGTAAGTTCAAATTAAAGAAGGATTTTTGGAATATCCCTTTTTTATTCATCATTTTTATTCATTTTTTTTATATTATTTAAATTTAAGTAGTATAAATCAGAAATAAAAATAAATAACAAAAAAAAATGAATATTAAGAAATTTGAATTTCACTCACAAAAAGCAAAAACACAATTAATTATTTTAAAGAAAAAAATGTTTGCTATGCTTAATATCTTTAGTTTAGTCTGTATTTCTATTAATTCTGCCCTTTATTCAAGTAGTTTTTTCTTCGCGAAATTACCTGAAGCCTATGCTTTTTTGAATCCAATTGTAGATATTATGCCAGTAATACCTTTATTTTTTTTTCTCTTAGCTTTTGTTTGGCAAGCCGCTGTAAGTTTTCGATGAGATCTTTCTGAATCCTGTCCTAGAAAAATTCAGAATTGATTCAAAAAAAAAAATTCTAACATTCTAACAATTGATACGATCAGATAAGTCTTACAGTATGAATCCTCGATTCAAATATTGAAATTTTTTTATAGCCAAGAAAAATCTGGACCATCTCATTTCCTCATTCTTACCTTTTTTCCATTGGCATTTAAAAACCCTATTAGATTTGAGTTACTCACCAATATCTAATTGTGGGTATGAAATCCAATTTTTGGTAATAAAACATTGTTGTACTTTATTACAATTACAAATCAATTTCTGAAAATTCCTTTCGATTTCTCGAAACCACTTCATTTCTTAGTGTCAAAAGAAAGATAACGTGTAATTATAGGAAAATCTATTCTCTTTCTTTTTTTTAATGATCTTATCTTGGAGATTGTATAATGCTTACTCTAAAACTATTTGTTTACACGGTAGTGATATTTTTTGTTTCTCTTTTCATCTTCGGATTTCTATCTAACGATCCGGGACGTAATCCGGGACGTGAAGAATAAAAAAAAAACAAAAGATTTTCTTTTGTTTTCCTTGCTTGGTTTTTCAATATTCTTAGTAGGATTTTTTGATTTTCCATTTTTATAAAAAAATCAAACAAAGAAAAAGAAAGGGACTCTATAAAATCAAAAGAGAAGTAAAATACCAAATCATCAACAAGGGAAACGGAAAGAGAGGGATTCGAACCCTCGGTACGAAAAATTCGTACAACGGATTAGCAATCCGACGCTTTAGTCCACTCAGCCATCTCTCCCCAAGTGGAAAATAGAATTACTATGTTACAATACACAAACAAAAAGTAGGGCTTTAGCCCTTTTCTTAATTCTTAATAGTTCTTAATTCTTAATAGAATTTCATTAAAAAAATATATTCAATCTAATATTATTAGAGAATATATAGAAATATATATATCTAATTTAAATTTCTATTTTTTTATATATTATTTTGATTAATATTATTTTATTAATTAAAATTATTAAAATTAAATAATAATAAAATAAAAATGAAATAGTAAGAAAAAGAATAGAACTACGAATTCTTGGACAATGCATTTTTATTCGGACTGATTCTTCTGTTCGACAAAAGGTCCATTTATATACAATAATTGCATTGTAGCGGGTATAGTTTAGTGGTAAAAGTGCGATTCGTTCTATGGACCCCTTAATAGTTAAGGGGTCTTTCGTTAGATTCATATTCCGATCAAAAACTTTATTTCTTAAAAGGGTTTAATCCTTTCCCCCTCAACGAACGATTGGAGGAAAAATATACATTATCGTAATTTGTATGCAAGTAATTTGTATCCAAAAAGAATCAAATTTTAATTGATAAAAAAGGGAAAATGAAAATTATTAAATTACGACACATAAGTTTTTTGAATTGGATCAATATTCCCAATTCTTTGAAGTATGATTAAAGGATCCATGGCTAAAGATATACAATTTATTTCTAATCGTAACTAAATCTTCAATTTTTTTTATTTGTATAGGAAAGATTGAAGCAAAATAGCTATTAAACGATTACTTTAGTTTACTAGAGACATCTACAAATAAATTTCTTTTAGCTCGATAGAAAGAAAATGCTTTTCCTAAGGATTCTTTCAAATAGAAATAGGGAACGAAGTAACTAGAAAAAAAAAGATTATTAGAATCTATAGGGATCATCTAAAAAGCGAGGTGTTTTGAATGCATAGAAAGGCTGACATAGATGTTATGGGTCGAATTTTTTTTGTAATTTTGTTCAAGCCTTCCATTTGTTAATTTATCGGTCTTCCATAAAGGAGCCGAATGAAACCAAAGTTTCACGTTCGGTTTTGAATTAGAGACGTTAAAAAGAAAATGATGAATGAACGTCGACTATAACCCCTAGCCTTCCAAGCTAACGATG